ATTCTATAAGGTTAAATAAAAATTCGATTGATCATTTGGTATAATTGCTATGCTTAGTGTGTGACTCGTTAGTTTTTTCTTTATAGTTTCAAGTTGGGATTAAAAAAAAAATAAATAAACTGACCCCCGCTATAAACTTTGTAATTATATAAAATAAACTAATAACCAACTTATTGCTTCGTATTGTCGAGATCCCAAGAAACAGTCACTATATGAATGAATGGATCTATCATATGGTTGTAGCAACTGAAATTCTTTCAAGAAAAAATAAATCTGATTATGGGTTGTAAAGCAAAAAAATAAAGGGATGTGGATAAATGGAAGGATGATAGAAAGAAAGAAAGAACAAAAATATCAATGATATATGATTCCAATATGTATGGTCTATGAATCACGTCATAAAAGGCAGTGTGATAAAGCATCAATACTGATAAGATAATTATAAATATAAGAATTTTAAAATAAAATAATTTTAAATAGAATAAAATAATAAAGAGCCTTCAGGTTAATAAAAACTGAGTAAATTGACTCGGGAACGAATTTTGTTGGAAGCTCCATTGCAAAGTTCGGACCTAACCATTAATGGAGAAGCTATGGGAACGACAGAACCTGTGACTGCATAGGCTTCTATTGAAAACGAAGCCTAATAATTCATTGGGTGGGATGGCGGAACGGACCAAGAAAAAATTGATTTATTCTGAGAGGTCATGAATTGAACCTTCGAATGAAACAGGAAAGAGTAAATATTCGCCCGCGAAACCTCTATTTATTGGATTACAATCTTTTGTCGTAATTTGATAGAGGTAAAAAAAAATAAGGAAAGGATTCGTTATGTTATAAAAATAAAAAAGAGAAACATTACATTATCTATAAAGATACATAAATGTACACACACGTCTAGCTGTATTGTATATCTTGTATCTACATCTTCCTTCTTATGTAAGAAATTTAATATCAATAAAAGCCATTACTTGGTGTATTATCTATTAATGTGTACCTATTAATGTGTATCTATTAATGTGTATCTATAATATTATTGAATTTGAATCCTTTCATTCGCGAGGAGCTGGATGAGAAGAAACTCTCATGTCCGGTTCTGCAGTAGAGATGGAATTAAGAAACAACCATCGACTATAACCCCAAAAGAACCAGATTTCGTAAACAGCATAGAGGAAGAATGAAAGGAATATCTTGTCGAGGCAATCATATTTGTTTCGGCAGATACGCTCTTCAGGCACTTGAACCTGCTTGGATTACAGCTAGACAAATAGAAGCAGGGCGAAGAGCAATGACACGATATGCGCGTCGTGGTGGAAAAATATGGGTACGTATATTTCCCGACAAACCTGTTACAGTAAGACCCGCGGAAACACGTATGGGTTCGGGGAAGGGATCCCCTGAATATTGGGTATCCGTTGTTAAACGGGGTCGAATACTTTATGAAATGGGTGGAGTATCAGAAACTGTAGCTAGAGCAGCTATCTCAATAGCTGCGCGCAAAATGCCTATACGAACTCAATTTCTTATTTCAGGATAGAGATGTAGAACTAAACAAAAAGGGGTATTGGGGATGAAAAAACAACCGCAGGTTTATTTATTTCTGGACGGACAATATTTCTTTTTTTTCTTTCATACTTTTGCATTGAAATAACAGATTGAAATAAAAATGATATGATTCAACCTCAGACCCTTTTGAATGTAGCGGATAACAGCGGAGCTCGAAAATTGATGTGTATTCGAATCATAGGAGCTGGTAATCACCGATATGCTCATATTGGTGATGTTATTGTTGCTGTAATCAAAGAAGCAGTTCCCAATATGCCTCTAGAAAGATCAGAAGTAATTAGAGCTGTAATTGTACGTACATGTAAAGAACTCAAACGTGAAAACGGTATGATAATACGATATGACGACAATGCTGCGGTTGTCATTGATCAAGAAGGAAATCCAAAAGGAACTCGAGTTTTTGGTGCGATCGCTCGAGAATTGAGACAGTTAAATTTTACTAAAATAGTTTCATTAGCTCCCGAAGTATTATAAATAGTAGTAGATGAGACTATGATATAGTAGGGTATCTGAAATAGATCAAATTAGTAGATTGTGTCTCACGTATATACTTTATAATAAAAAAAAAAGAAAAAAAAAGGAAACATGTTGATTATATCAAAATTAGGAGGAACCTATAATTCTAGTTCGTCATGGGTAGGGACACTATTGCCGATCTAATAACTTCTATAAGAAATGCTGACACGGATAAAAAAGGAAGGGTTCGAATAGCATCTACAAATATCACCGAAAACATTGTTAAAATACTTCTACGAGAAGGTTTTATTGAAAACGTTCGGAAACATCAGGAGAGTAACAAATATTTCTTGGTTTCAACTCTGCGACATAGAAAAACCAGAAAAGGAATATATAAAACTAGAACCATTTTAAAGCGTATCAGCCGACCCGGCTTACGAATTTATTCCAACTATCAACGAATTCCTAAGATTTTAGGTGGAATGGGAATTGTAATTCTTTCTACTTCTCGAGGTATAATAACAGATCGAGAAGCTCGACTACAAAGAATTGGAGGAGAAATTTTGTGTTATATATGGTAATCTTCCACCTCTGGTATCCGAATTTGATCTCTAACTTCCTATTTGTAAAATAGAGAGGAAAAGTGAGTTATATAACTCTTCCTCCATTAGTTGATACTTCAAGGAGGTTACCTGGAATGAAAGAACAAAAATTGATTCATGAGGGTTTAATTACTGAATCACTTCCCAACGGTATGTTCCGGGTCCGTTTAGATAATGAAGATCTAATTCTAGGATATGTTTCAGGGAGGATCCGCCGCAGTTTTATACGGATACTACCGGGAGATAGAGTAAAAATTGAAGTAAGTCGTTATGATTCAACCAGGGGACGTATAATTTATCGACTTCGCAACAAAGATTCGAACAATTAGGTTATTTTTTTAACCATGGGTATACAATTTGAAGTTAAAAAAAAATTCAAGAGACTTATTCTCTTCCAAGAAGTGGATTCAGAATTAAGGTAAGGAATAAAAAATATGAAAATAAGGGCTTCCGTTCGTAAAATTTGTGAAAAATGTCGACTGATTCGCAGGCGTGGACGAATTATAGTGATTTGTTCCAATCCGAAACATAAACAGAGACAAGGGTAATTCTTCTAAAAAAGAACTTTACTTTCCAAAATTCAAAAATAAAATATGTAAAAATAAGGTAAAGGATCTGTTTTAACATGAAATGGATATCTCCGTATCTTTTCTTTTTGTATATTTCTGACTCATAAATATGAGATGATAAAATATGACAAAAGCTATACCAAGAATTGGTTCACGTAGGAATGGGCGTATTGGTTCACGTAAGAATGGACGTAGAATACCAAAAGGCGTTATTCATGTTCAAGCGAGTTTCAACAATACCATTATAACTGTTACAGATGTACGAGGTCGGGTAGTTTCTTGGGCCTCCGCTGGTACTTCTGGATTCAAAGGCACAAGAAGAGGAACACCTTATGCTGCTCAAGCCACAGCGGTAAATGCTATTCGTACAGTGGTTGATCAGGGTATGCAACGAGCAGAAGTTATGATAAAGGGTCCTGGTCTCGGAAGAGATGCAGCATTACGAGCCATTCGTAGAAGTGGTATATTATTAAGCTTCGTACGTGATGTAACACCTATGCCACATAATGGATGTCGACCTCCTAAAAAAAGACGTGTGTAGAAATAAGAATTAAACCGATTTCAAGAGAAATAAATGATCAAATAATAATACTAGTATAGTATGGTTCGAGAGGAAGTAGCAGGATCCACTCGAACACTACAGTGGAAGTGTGTTGAATCAACAGTAGACAGTAAGCGTCTTTATTATGGTCGTTTCATTCTGTCACCACTTATGAAAGGTCAAGCTGATACCATCGGTATTGCCATGCGAAGGGCCTTACTTGGAGAAATAGAAGGAACATGTATCACACGTGCAAAATCTAAGAAGGTGCCACATGAATATTCTACGATAGTAGGTATTGAGGAATCAGTACATGAAATCTTACAAAATTTGAAAGAAATTGTATTGAGAAGTAATCTCTATGGAGTTAGAGACGCGTCGATTTGCGTAAGGGGTCCTAGATATGTAACCGCTCAAGATATCATCTCACCACCTTCCGTAGAAATAGTTGACACGACACAACATATAGCTAACCTGACGGAACCAATTGATTTGTGTATTGGATTACAAATCAAGAGAGATCGCGGATATCGTATGGAACCCATAAATGACTCTCAAGATGGAAGTTACCCTATAGATGCTGTATTCATGCCTGTTCGAAATGCGAATCATAGTATTCATTCTTATGGGAATGGGAATGAAAAACAAGAGATACTTTTTCTAGAAATATGGACAAATGGAAGTTTAACTCCTAAGGAAGCACTTTATGAGGCTTCTCGTAATTTGATTGATTTATTTATTCCTTTTCTATATGCGGAGGAAGAGGACATTAATTTCGAAGAAAATAAAAACAGGTTTACTCTACCCTTTTTAACCTTTCAAGATAGATTAACTAATCTAAAGAAAAACAAAAAAGGAATTCCATTGAATTGTATTTTTATTGACCAATTAGAATTGCCTTCCAGGACCTATAATTGTCTCAAAAGGTCCAATATACATACATTATTGGACCTTTTGAGTAACAGTCAAGAAGATCTTATGAGAATTGAATATTTTCGCATGGAAGATGTAAAACAAATATTGGACACTCTACAGAAGCATTTCGCAATTGATTTACCCAAGAATAAGTTCTCATTTTAAATCCATTGTAATTTTTTCATCTTCTTTTTCTAATTCTAATAGAATAGAAAGAAAATTCTAAAGAAAAAAAGAAAACAATTTTTCATCTTTGGCACGATCCGTATTTTCGCGGAATAGATCATAATCAAATTAATGTATCTAGGGAAGATTCACTTTGAAGTAACTATTCCCTAGATACCTACATCA